TAGATTCATGGATATTGAATCAATCGAACGCACTTCTAACACCTGTTCTACTTTTGGAAGACCCTGTGTTATATCACCAGATCTCGATTTTTCATATATAAATGTAACTAATGTATCTCCTTCATAAAGGGTTTCCCCATAATGGCCATGAACAGTTGCTCCGGGGGTGGCCAAATAAGGCTTAGCTGATCGTATCACTATCGAGTCAACTTGAACAAGTATAACTTGACCCGATTTGAGGGGCGGTCCATTTTTGGCTATACATACATTTTCACAAATAAACTGTCCAAGACTAATTATTTTAGATGTCTCTGCACAATAATTGTGATGGAGAAAAGACCAATTCAAATTGAATGGATTTAAAATAATGTTACGGCATGGATCGGGATTAAAAATTTTTCCATTTTCATCCATTAAATAATATTTAAATTTAATCACTTGAAAAGTCTGTTTTAAATTGTCAAGTTGCAAATATTTAGTTACTAAGATCTGATTATGAGTTATTAAATGGTAAGATGAATAAAAATTCTCAATTGGAAGGCATGTTCCTAAAGGGCCCAATGAATTCCTAATTGGAATTAGGGGATCTTTTTTAATTGATTCTTTTATCACACTGTGATATTTTACATCCTTGAATGGCCCCATTCGAGAACAATTGGCTGCTGACAAAATTATCAATGACTGACATTCCTTATTTCTATTCAACAACGTATGAATAGTTCCTTGAGGTTGGTTAAGAGATTGTTGAATTTTTCCCTTGGAATAGGAATAAATGGCAGAAAAGGGGTTGATATTGGTACAATCTGATCCATTATCAGAGAGCAATCCTGACCCCGACGGATCATTCCTTTTTCCGATATACGAAATAGGGGATTTCACTAAGTTGATTCTTAGGAAATGTCGAATCAAACCATTTGTCCTTATTTCAACAAAAGAAGCACGGGCTTCTTCGCAAGAAGAACTTTTTTTGTCTTGGTTCCAATTCAATACTAAACAAGTCCGAACTAATTGAATACTTGTGTCAGAAATTCCTCGAATCGGTTTGCCATTTCCATAAAGGATATAATTGACAATTCGAAGTTGCACATTATCCCTTTCCTGCAATGGATCCGGTGGAAAAAGGGTTGCTAAATTTATACCGTCCGTTATTTCATATGTGACGACAGGTCGAACTAAAACAAAAAACCTTTTCTTACTAGGTGTAATTCGTTGGACATAGATCCAATTTTTAACTTTTTTGTATTCCTTGGAATTTCTTTTTCCTGTTCCTGGTGGTATCAAAACGCCGGTATGTCTGGATATCTTATCCGTCTCTCCAGGAAAATGGATATCTCCAGAAAAGATTTTCAGTTCAATTCGTTTTTTTTTTCTCTCCACCCGGACCAACCCACCGACTCGGCTTCTTAGATTTAAGGTGATTTGTGTATCGACCCCAACGATACTATTGTTCCGTACCATTATGGAAGAAGATCCGGGCAAGATATGCACCTCTTCAGGAATGAAAAAAAATCGATCTATTTTCATTTGGTATTTTGGCCTAAATTCCTTGACTCCTCGATACTCAATTAAATCCTCTTTTTTGATGACTGAATGCGTTTCTATAGTCCCATATTTAATAATGCCCGAACTCTTTCTTCTGTATCGAGGATCATCGAAATAAGCAAGAATACTATTTCGACGGAAAATACCATTTACGGGGATTTCAATCGAGATACCTGAACAGGGCATTAGTTCATTCTCGAGTTCTTGAATCGAGTGTAGTGGAATGATGAATTTATTTCTTCGCCTTTTTGACAATAAATCAGAATTCTCGTGGAGAATAGGCGAATATACGAGATTATACTGACCAGTACATATGATTCGATTAAGGTCTGAATAATCAGGAATCCTATCTTCTTTTTGACCATAAAAATCCGAACTAAACAATTTCTGCCTCGCCTGATCATTGGTTACTGAGAGGTTAGAAGTATATCTTCGCTTGCCAGAAAGAGAATGCGCATTCATTTGATCCTGATCCTTGTGGATCGAAAGGTAGACTAGACTGGACCTGCACGGCCCTCCTAATAATATCCATAAATGACTTGTTTTTGGTAATAGATGAACATTACCATATGTAAATTCGGGTGCATGATAGACATCGGTACTCCAGTGCATTTCTCCGTCTGAATCAGAATAAATATGTTTTCGAACCTTCTCTTTAAAATTCAAAGTGGCTATTCCTGCGCGAATCTCAGCAATTACTTGTTCTGATTCTACATATTGATCGTTTTGAACTAAAAGCAAACTTTTGGGTGGAATATTCACATTATGTAGAATATCTTCACTCTCAATAGTTACATACAAGTCTATAGAACATAGAAAGGCGGGATGCCCGTGACGTGTACGTGTCGGATGAACCAAGGCCTCATTGAATTTTATTTTTCCATTAGATGGGGCTCGCACATGTTCTGCAGTACCCCCCGTGAATACTCCTCCGGTATGAAAAGTTCTTAATGTTAAT